AGGAAGACGTTTCAAATACCACACATGAGTCACTGGACATGTCAGTTTGACGTATCCCATTTGGTACCTTCGTATCCGAGAATCAACAAATTCCACTCCGCATTCTTCACAAAATTTCGGGTCTTCTTTTTCAGTCCCAATCCCTCGGTAATTTCCACAAGCACAAATCCCACTTTTTATGGGTCCGAAAATTCTTTCACAAAACAATCCATCTTTCTCCGGTTTATTAGTTTTATAATGAAAAGTATAGGGTTTTGTCACCTCTCCGACTATCTCTCCATTGGGTAAAATTTTTTTTGCCCAAGCCATGATTTGTTGAGGGGAAACTGGTCCAATTCGAAGTTGTTGATGTTTATACTGGTCGATCATAGAATAGAAATTATGATTCATTGAGATCAAGCTTCCTTCCTGTCCATCTGAAAGTTCTTTTCAGATACAAGGAAATGATTCAGTTCCAGGGACAAAGATCGTAGTTCTCGAACGAGCAATCGAAAAGATTCTGGAGCACCCTCTGGATTAGGTACTGTCGCTCCAATAATCGTAGCACCAAGTACTTCCTGACGAGCTCTAATATGATCAGATTTATAAGTAAGCATCTCTTGTAAAATATGAGCAACACCAAATCCCTCTAGAGCCCAAACTTCCATTTCTCCTACTCTTTGTCCCCCTTGTTTGGCCCTCCCTCTAAGGGGTTGTTGTGTAACAAGTGCGTAATGCCCACTGGAACGTCCATGGATTTTATCATCAACTTGATGAATTAATTTTAGGATATAGGACTTTCCTATTAGAACAGGTTGTTCAAAAAGATCTCCCGTTCTTCCATCAAATATTCTGCTTTTTCCCGGATATTCGGGTTCAAATACCCATGGATTTTTTGTTTTCTTACTGGCTTCATATAATTCAGAAAACACTAGTTTTCTTGAGGCCTCTTGCTCATATCTCTCATCAAAAGGTCCTATTCTATAATGTTTATTTAGCAGATCCCCCGCTAACCCGAGCGAACATTCAAATATCTGTCCCACATTCATTCGTGAGGGGACTCCTAATGGGTTGAATACCATATCAACGGGCGTTCCATCTTGCAAATAGGGCATATCTTGTCTAGACAAAATCTTAGAAATTATACCCTTATTCCCATGCCTTCCAGCTACTTTATCACCTACTTTGATTTCACGTTTCTGTGAAATATATACACGAATCTTTTCTGGATTAGAATTGGAAACTCCCTTTATATGGATCCATCTCACATCAATAACTCGACCCCTTCCTCCTATAGGTAGTCTTAGAGAAGTTTCTTTTGAAGTGGATACCTGAATACCAAGTATAGCTCGTAATAATCTATCCTCCGGAGCATATGACGATTCGCTCGCTGTCTGAGGTGTTAATTTACCTACTAAGATATCACCTGTTTCTATCCAAGATCCCAGCATCACAATTCCATTTCTGTCTAAATTTCGGAGTAAACGAGCCTCTAAATGCGGGATATCCTTAGTGATTCTTTCAGGACCTTGGCTTGTTACATGAGTCTGAATTTCATATTTACGGATGTGAAAAGAAGTATAAATATCTTCATAGACCAGACGTTCGCTAATTAGTACTGCATCTTCAAAATTGTAACCTTCCCATGGCATATAAGCTACTAATACATTTTTTCCTAAAGCGAGTTCCCCACCAGCTGTAGCCGCACCGTCCGCTAGAATTTGTCCCTTTTTAATGTATTTACCCCGCTGAACCTGAGTTTTTTGATGCATACAAGTATTTTTGTTGGAACGTTGATACATAACTAATGGAATGCTTATAGTATCCCCATTACTTGAGAAAATGATCTTTTGAGTATCAGTATAAATGATTTTTCCCTTGCGTTCGGCTATAGCTGAAATCCTCGAATCTAGAGCCGTTTGGCCTTCCAACCCAGTTCCAACAATGCACTTCTCGGACCGAGAAAGGGGAACTGCTTGGCGCTGCATATTAGAACTCATTAAAGCTCGATTCGCATCATTATGCTCGATAAAAGGAATGAGGGAAGCTCCAATAGAAAAATATTGGAAAGGAAAAATGCTTCTAAGATGAATCTCTTCCCATGCAATAGTCAGGAATTCTTGACGATATCGAGCTGGAACAACCTGTTGTTCTTGAATACCCCGATTCAAGGCCAAAGAATTTCCTGCTGCTACCATATAATATTCATCTCTATTTGGTGATAAATAAACCATCTGTGCATTTTTTGATCTATCAGATAATTCATAAAACGGACTCTCTATAGATCCCCAATAACCAACCTTCACATGAATAGCTAATGATCCAATAAGTCCAACATTGATTCCTTCGGACGTGTCAATTGGACAAATACGTCCATAGTGACTCGGGTGGATATCTCGTATCCGAAAACTAGCAGTTCGCCCCGTCAATCCTCCAGGACCCAAATAACTCCATTTTCGCCCATGAACAATTTGTGTCAACGGATTAGTTCGATCCAAAACTTGAGATAAAGGGTGTAGGCCAAAAAACGATTCATAAGTAGTTGTTAATGAAGTTGAAGTTACCAAATTTTGAGGAGTCGGTATCAATTTATGCCTGATTGCTCCACATATAGTTCCTCGAACCGTATTCTCTAAACGAACAAGAGCCAATCCGAATTGATCCTGTAATAGATCTGCTACAGAACGAATACGTTTATTTCTCAAGTGATTCATATCGTCAAGTGTACCCATTCCCAATTTCATTCCAATCAAATGATCCACAGCAGCCAATAGATCTCGTGGTAACAAGAATGTATTGTTTTGGGGTATATCAAGATTAAGTCTCCGGTTCATATTTCGTCGACCAATCTTTCCTAATTCACATCTTTGTTGAAAAAATTTCTTTTGTAATTCCTTGCATAAGGACTCAGAAAATACCGTATCCCCCCCTACACAAGCAAATTGTTGATAAAATTCCAAAATAGCATTTTCTTTTGACCCAATCTTTTTTTTCTCTTTATCATTCGGGAAAGACAAGAAAATTTCAGGGTAACAAACATTATCTAGAATTTCTCTTATATTCAAACCCATAGCTGATGATAGAACTAGAATAGATATTTTTTGTTTTCTACTTACACGGGCCCATATCCTTGCTTTTCTATCAATTTCTAATTCCGACCTTCCCCCCCAATCCGATATTATAGTACAAGTATAGACAGAAATTCCGTTATGTTCCAACTCTGAACGGTAGTAAATACCGGGACTTTGCAATATTTGGTTGATCACAATTCGGTATATTCCATTTACTATAGAGGTTCCAAAAGAATTCATTATAGGGATGTTTCCAATAAAAACGGTTTGTTCTTGCATATTTCTACCAGTTTTCCAAATTAAGACCGCGGGGACATATAATTCAGAAGAATATGTGAGTGATTCATACACAGCATCTCTTTCTTTTATAAAGGGCTCTACCAATTGATATGTTTCCACAAATAATTGAAATTCAATTTCTTGATCTCTATCTTCAATTTTTTGAAACTTATGAAATTCTTCCGTCAAGCCCTGATTAATGAACCTACAAAATCCCTCAAATTGTATCTGACTAAATCCAGGTATTGTGGACATTCCCTCATTTCCATTCTGGAGCATCTTAATCTGAAATTTCCTATTTATTGAAAAAATCCCATTATTGGCTTGGCTCACTATTCATCGAACCCTACCGATTGATATAGCAATGATGGAATGGATATTCTGTTTACTGAATCACATAAAATTTGAGTCAACTCTCCATCCATATATATCATACGTATGAACGGAAGCAAGACAGAAAAATGGAGGGCATTTTTTATACAAGTTCAAATTTGATCTTGAGCCAGGTACAAAGAAAAAGAAATGGAAATTGATAAAGCATTCCTGGGAAAAATTCTGTCACTTAGGCTGATGGAGTCTTTTATCGGATGTCAAAATTGATCCAATTTATACCTAATTCTTTTATTATGATATTACGATCAAGGGTACAAAAAAATAAAAATTTAATGAATTAAGGATTCAATCTGCTCTCTATGAATGAGATAAAAACAGAAGAATCAGGAACAGCATAGAGTTTCCCCTTTTTTTAGCACACGCAATTGAATGTTCAAAAAGGAATTCGCAAATCTTTTTTTATCGTATAATTTCGAAAATACAATGGAATTGCATACGTATTACGTATATAGTCATAGGAGTAATCTTTAGGAAGTACATGCCAATATAGCTATCTAGCTATTCGTATATCACATCTTTTATCATAATTGAACTTGGTGCAACATAGGTTAGGTCGCACTCTATCATAATGTCTATCTTCTATTCATATTTCAAGTATGATGATCCTATATAGGGATATGTGCATAAGAAATAGACCCGGGTTCGGTATTCACGTATAAAAATTTCTGTTCTGGGGTTTACATATAACCATATATTTTCTTATAATTAGAATTGATAATGATTAGTCGTAAATCAATTGGATTTTGCATCCATTAACCATTAAGGTAATACAAATGGATATACAAAATTAAGAGCTGTTCGCTAATTCAAAGTAAGTAAGAGTAAAGAGTAAAAGAGTAATAAGTAAATAGTTAATGAAGTAAAGAATGAATTATTCTAAATTGCCCTGCATTTTAGAGTCTGTGACCGGGGCCGGGAATCTTTTCACTTTTCTATAGATTCGATAGATCTATAGAAAAGTAAAAAGAGAAGGTAAGTTTTTAAGCGACGCGTGTTTTGAGATAAAATCAATCGAAGAAAAGGATAGGATAGAAAAAGGATCCAATAAAAAAGAGGAATTATTTTTTGGAAAAGGATAAGTACAATGGGATTCAAGATCCAAAAAGAAAAGAGATTAAGAAAGTAAAAAATTTAAATCAAAACAAAATGAGGAAAGTAATAGAAATATAAAATATAAAGAAATATATATATATATATATTAAATATATAGAATATAAGTATAAGAATATATATATATATATATAATTTATATACTTATTATAATTATAGAATTTCTTT